AGTGGTTAGAGTATTGCTTTCATACGGCAGAAGTCATTGGTTCAAATCCAATAGTAGGTATAACTTATTAGACACCATGATCAATGGTGTCTAATAAGTTTTTGTAACCGGCTTTTTTTTTTTTTACACGTCAACTAGTTACAAAATCAAATAGTATTGAGGGCCTCGACTCGTGTCCGAGCTCGTCTGAGAGCTAGATTTGCCTCAATTGTTTGTCTCTTGCCTTCAGCTTTTCTCAAGTTAGCTTCGGCTTTTTCAAGAGTTTGCTGAGCTTCTTGTGGATCGATGTCACTATTCTTCTCTGCATCATTTACTAAAATAGTGATTTCATTATTGCCTATTCTAGCAAAACCGCCCATCAGAGCCATTGTTAACCATTGGTTATTAAGGCGTATTTTTAAAATACCTATATCAACAGCTGTGGCAATCGGCGCGTGATTTGGTAATACGCCAATTTGTCCACTATTAGTAGATAAAATTATTTCTTTTACTTCTGAATCCCAAACAATTCGATTCGGAGTCAGTACACAAAGATTTAAGGTCATTTCTTCAATTTACTCTCCATTTCTAAGTTTGTAGCCTTCGCAGTAGCTTCATCGATGTTACCCACTAAGTAAAAGGCCTGTTCAGGAAGAGAATCAAATTCTCCGGACAGGATCAAATTAAACCCCCTAATTGTTTCTGCTAGACCAACATATTTTCCCGGAGAACCCGTAAATACTTCTGCTACGAAAAAGGGTTGTGATAAGAAACGCTCAATTTTTCGTGCTCTTGCTACGGTTAAGCGATCCTCTTCGGATAATTCGTCCAACCCCAGAATAGCTATAATGTCCTGAAGTTCCTTGTAACGTTGTAAAGTTTGCTTGACTTGTTGCGCAGTTTCATAATGTTCCTCGCCAACGATTCGAGGTTGTAGCATAGTTGACGTTGAATCTAAAGGATCTACCGCTGGATAGATCCCTTTGGCAGCTAATCCTCTTGATAGTACGGTAGTCGCATCTAAATGTGCAAATGTGGTGGCAGGAGCGGGGTCAGTCAAATCGTCCGCAGGTACATAAACTGCTTGAATAGAGGTTATGGACCCTTTTTTTGTAGAAGTAATTCTTTCTTGCAAAGTACCCATTTCGGTACTAAGGGTGGGTTGATAACCCACAGCAGAAGGCATTCTACCCAATAAAGCGGATACCTCGGATCCTGCTTGTACGAAACGGAAGATATTGTCGATAAATAGAAGTACGTCCTGCTCATTAACATCTCGGAAATATTCTGCCATAGTTAAGGCAGTCAGACCAACTCTCATACGAGCTCCCGGCGGTTCATTCATCTGACCGTAGACTAGGGCCACCTTTGATTCCGCAAGATTTTGTTCATTAATGACTCCAGATTCTTTCATTTCCATGTAAAGATCATTTCCTTCACGAGTCCGTTCGCCTACTCCACCAAATACGGATACACCACCATGAGCTTTGGCAATGTTGTTGATCAATTCCATAATTAGTACTGTTTTACCCACGCCAGCACCACCGAATAGGCCGATTTTTCCCCCACGACGATAGGGGGCCAAAAGATCTACTACTTTAATTCCTGTTTCAAAAATAGATAATTTTGTATCTAATTGTATAAAAGCAGGCGCGGATTTATGGATAGGAGATGTTGTGCGAGTATCAACAGGACCCAAATTATCAACAGGCTCCCCAAGCACGTTGAAAATGCGTCCTAGAGTCGCTCCGCCAACTGGAACACTTAGAGGATTTCCCATATCAACCACGTCCATTCCTCTCTTTAACCCCTCTGTCGCACTCATAGCTACAGCTCTAACTCGATTATTTCCTAATAATTGCTGTACTTCACAAGTCACATTAATTTCTTGACCAAGAGTATCTCGACCCTTAACCACCAGAGCATTGTAAATATTAGGCATCTTGCCCGGGGGAAAGGCTACATCCAGTACCGGACCAATGATTTGGGCGATACGTCCCAGGTTTTTTTTTTCACGTATCGAAACCTCTGGATCCGAAGTAGTAGGATTTGTTCTCATAATAAAAAATATATGTTAAATTTTGTTGCGAAATTTTTCGAATAGAGAAAAAACCTTCGATAGCAAATTAATCGGTTAATTCAATAAAAAAATGGGAGTAAGCACTGGATTTCGTTGGTACCACCCAAGCGAATTTGCAATTCCATTTTTTACTTATTATATTTCAATGAAGGAATAGTCATTTTCAAGCTCAACTAACCAAAACCTAGTTTTAAAATACCAAATATCTGAATAAAAAAAAATTTCGGAAAGTCTTTTATTTATTTATCATAAGAGAATCGGCAAGACTTTGTTTTATCTAGCGAATTAGAAACGGAACTCTATTTATGATTCATTATTTGAATCTCATTAGCCTTTTTTCGTATTTTCATTTTAGCATATCTGGTTATGCGGCCCATCTATTCATCCCTTTATCAACCCCCCCCTTGTTTTTCATTTTCATGGATAAATTCCACATATCTA